GAGCGTAAAAATATTACCCTTTTGTAAGAGTCATTAACTCTATAGTAATTGTGCTTCTGATTCGATAATAGACAACAAGTATTGCTAGTCCTATAGAAGATTCTGAAGCCGCTACTGTTAATATAGCTAAGGCAAATAATTGGCCTACTATATTATCTAAGTATATAGAAAAAAATATAAAGTTGAAACTAACTGATAGAAACATTATTTCTAAAGACATTATAATTATTATAATACTTTTTTGGTTTAAAAAAATGCCTAGAACGCCGACTAAAAATAAAAAAAAAGTATAATTTTCACAATATAGTTGAGTAATCATTTAGATTTGTGTTTAACATTTGAGATAGCAAATTGTATTAAATTTTTCCAGCCGCAGGTTCCCCTACGGCTACCTTGTTACGACTTCACTTTAGTCCTTTCGCTACCATGGACAAAAAATGAGATTTTTGTCTTCAAGTAGAGTAAATTCCCATAGTGTGACGGGCGGTGTGTACAAAACCCGAGAACATATTCACCGCGACAGTTCTGATTCGCGATTACTAGCGATTACGACTTCATATTCTCGAGTTGCAGAGAATAATCCGAATTAAAGATTCTTTAAAGATTTTGCTCCAGCTCACACTTTTGCTTCTTATTGTAAATGTTACTTTGTAGCACATGAAAGTAGCCCAATTCATAAGGGTCATGCGGACTTGACGTCATTTTCTCCTTCCTCAAGGATATTCCAAGCAGTTTATAATATATTAATATATTATACAAAAGTTTCGTCCGTTTGCTGGAATTAACCAAACGCCTCACGGCACGGACTGACGACAGCCATGCAACACCTGTGACATCTTGTGTCATACAAGAATTGGTAAGGTTTTGCGCGTTGTTTCGATTTAAACCACATGCTCCACCGCTTGTGCGGGTTCCCGTCAATTCCTTTGAGTTTTAATCTTGCGACCGTAATCCCCAGGCGGAGTGTTTAATGCCTTAGCTTCGCCTCTGGAAAATTATCCAAAAACAAACACTCATAGTTGAGGGCGTAGACTACAGGGGTATCTAATCCCTTTTGATACCTACGCTTTCGTGCCTTAGTGTCAGCTATAGTCTAGATTATTGTTTTCACTTTTGAAGTTCTTTTGAATATCATCGCATTTTATCACTACTTTCGAAGTTCCATAATCTTTTCCTATGCTCTAGTAAATTAGTTTAGTAATCTTTAATAAACATGAAATTTAAAATTTTTTTACTACTTAATTTACCACCTACGCACCCTTTACGCCCAGTCAATTAGAATAATACTTGCTCCTCCCGTTTTACCGCGGCTGCTGGCACGAAATTAGCCGGAGCTTTGATTGTAAAATTTAGTCTATAATTTTTTTAATTTATTTTACAAAGTGATTTACAGCCTGATAGGGCTTTTCTCTCACATGTGGCCTGGCTAGGTCAAGCTTTCGCTCATTGCCTAAGATTCCTCACTGCTGCCTCTTAAAGAGTCTGGACCTTATTTCTGTTCCAGTGTGACTGATCATCCTCAAAGACCAATTAAGGATTATGGGCTTGGTAGGTCTTTTAAACTACCAACTACCTAATCCTACGTAGACTTTTCTTAAACCAATTATTAATTTTTTAAGGGATTTACCACAATTTAAGATAAATTTCTACGTATTACTCACCCGTACGCTATCTTCTTCATAAATTACGAAAACTATTAAACTTGCATGTGTTAGGCCGACCACTAGCATTCATTCGGAGCCAGGATCAAACTCTTTTATTATTATGTTATGTTTTTGTGTTTGCTATCTCGAAAATTAAATTTGATTATATAAGGTTATTCAACGTGCCAAAACAGAAGCGGTACCAATTTCATATATATATATATTGGTAATCTGCCTTTTAGTAATGATAATAAAATTTGCTTTACAAAAAGTTGTGTACTTTTTTTGTTTTAGTCAAGAACCAAACTTTTTTTCTACTTTTGTTCCACGCAAAAGAGGTCTCCTATGTTTTTTTGTTTTATTCATACATTTATGTATCAAGATGGGCAGATTTGAACTACCATTCCCTTGCACCCAAAGCAAGTACGTTACCATTACGCTACATCTTGATATAGTGGTATTAACTCTTTCTGGATAGGATTTGAACCTATAACCTTGTAGTTAACAGCTACCTGCTCTAACCATTGAAGCTACCAGAAAAATAAAAGCGAAAAAAGGGACTTGAACCCTTATAATGACCTTGGCAAGGCCATGCTTTGCCTATTAAGCTATTTTCGCGCTTAAAATTGAATATAAAGTTGAATAATATTAACAATAAGTACAAAAAGTAAAAGATAATTGCTATCTTTGTACATTTTTCTTGTATTTACATGTTTTACTGAATCTCAAAAAAAATGTCGGATTCCGTTACTTACGTGATATAGAAATATAGTAGATACTACTCACCGTACACTAGTTAATAACCAAGGAGAAAAAAGATAATCTACCAAAGAATGTATTGAAAAAATAGTGACATATGAGAAGTGTACCTGATTTAATAAAAAGATAGGGCTGACAATTAAAACAAGCATAATAACACCAGAAATTCTATGCCATATGGAAAAAATAGAGGATCTTTGCGGATTGTAGATGGTTAGATGTGGAGAAATTGGTCTATTGATATTATACATATTATAGTTTTCTTTTTCTTGGAATTTTGCAGCCATTATGTGGACAAGTTGTAATATCTATTATCGAGATAAATTTAAGTTTTGACTGTTTTAATATTTTAAATATATTCTTTTTATTTTTACCCCATCCTTTTATCCGTACATGTAAAGAAGTATAGTTGAATTTTTTAGTCTTTGTCTCTAAGAACTGAGTTATTTCGGACGAGGAAAGAGACAAATTTTTTTTTACCCCTTTTGGCCTTGACTTGCCTGCAGTCGTCCAAGATTTAATTTTGCCTTTACAGTCTGTTAAAAGAAGATGAATATTATTAGAACTAAAAGATAAAAATAGTATACCCATATATAGTTTGATTTTGCGTTATAGGAGTAAAGACTAGGGTCAGATTCGAACTGACCTAATGAAGATTTGCAATCTTATGCATAGCCACTATGCTACCTAGTCTTAAATTTAGTGAAATCTGAAGAAAGATTGTGTTTTAAATGATAAAGAACTTTTCACACAAGAAAGTAATTCAAGCGATTTTAGCTTCGGTAAATTGGATAACTCGAAAAGCAACTGACCGGGTTTAATATAACAGCAATGACTCACTATGGCACCTTTACCTTTACCCATACGGGTTTCCGGACTAAATTTAGTAACAGCATTTTTTGGCAGCATGTAAAACCACAGTTTAATTCTGCCCAAGTTGGACTTTTTTTCAATAACTTTGATCTCTTTCTGGATTTTTTTTTGTATACTATTTATTTGTGTAATATCTACTTGCTTGTACGCTAACGAACGTAATCCAAGTTGGCCTCTTTTTACTAAATGACTTGTTTGATTAATATGTTTTTTTGTATTTTTGTGCTGTCGTGTTGGATTGTTTTTTGTATTAAATCTTTTCATATTAAATTGTGCTTAAATTGTTTTATATGCCATTCAAACTTGAAGATTGCAACTCCCTTGTTTTGTGTATAGTGGTGTTTCAAAAAATTCTATGTATGTTTCTAATTTTTGTAGTGATACTGCGCCTAATCGGAATACTATACTACTTGACATACGGCTTCGGCTGCCACCAAAACGCCCGGCATATTTTATTTTTATTCCTGTAAATTCATAAAACTGTATACCGCTAGCAGTTTTTAATACAATTTGATGCTTTTTTTTGTTAAAAAATAACATTTTTATTATATTAATTATCTTGCGGAATGCTAAACCTTTTTTTAGTGCAGATTTTATAAATCCACATAAAAGTGCACCGTTTTGATATCAAAACGTTGCGTTGTACTTTTTCAGTTCAATATCAGATATTTCAAACGTAAGTACAGAGCAGTCCTGTTTAGCTAATGAGGGTACGTATTGTACATTGTATTCCCATCTATTGTCGTTTATTTTAGATTGCACATTTCCTTTTATAAATGCTTTTGATTCAAAGTGATTATTTAAACAGTTTATAACAGGTAATGCTTTTATATATATTTTCTTTTGGTTTTTAAAACCTTTCCCGTAGCATTGACTTTCAATATTTCATATGTCGTTTACACCTATTCGAAATCCTCTTGGATTAACTTTTTGACCCATAATGTTTTATTACTTAATAACAATATTTAGATTGAAAATGAGATCCAAATAATTGTACAAAAATACGTTTTGTAGGATTTGAACCTACACTAATCAACTTAGAAGGTTGATGTTTTATCCAATTAAACTAAAAACGTTTTTACTTTGAAATTTTAGATGCATTGGGATTTGAACCCAAAATAAGCAGATTAAAAGTCTGTTGCTGTACCATTTAGCTATACATCTTTTTAATAAAGAGAGTAGGATTTGAACCTACGATGATTTTAATCAATAGATTTACAATCTATCGCTTTCGACCACTCAGCCATCTCTTCTTTAGTAGTCAAATATATTATAATCTGTAACAAAATAATTAATTATATAGTATTGTTTAATAACAATATTTAGATTGAAAATCATACGATTTTCAATCTAAATATTGTTATTAAACAATGTTTTATTAATTGAAACTATTTCAGTGTTACACTTTTAAATATTTATAATAAATAATGCAAATTCCTTTACGCTGCTACTTAACCGAATTTAAATTTCGATTAGTTTATTTTTTACTTAGCTTTTCTTTCTCTTTGCTAATTATCATAAACCATCATGAGGCTGTGATTTTTTTTGAAACCTATACTTTTTTGTTTATAAATGATGGAAGATTCATCGCAACTCATATTGCTGAACTATTCGCTACTTCTATATATATTAGTTTTAACCTAGTTTTATTTATAAATTATCCTTTTTTATATTATCATTGTAGCCGCTTTTTAAATTCAAGTTGGTACAAATCACAAGTTTGATTCTTTAAAAATATGCAATCGTTGACATTCGTTACGTTTTCAGTTACTTTACTTTTGTGCTACTTTTTAATTTTTCCCTACACTTTCGCTTTTTTAGATACTTGAACTATAACAACAGTCTATGCATTTAAAGTGCAATTGGAAGCAAGAATAGAAACATATGTTTGCTGAACATTACAAACTGTTTGTTTATTATCTAATATCGTATACCTCTTCTTTACTAGAATAACTTATTTTTACTTGGTAGACAATATGATTAATTTGCATCTATTTTTTCGGGAAAATAAAAAATATACTTTATTTTTTATATGCTTGTCAGCTTCTGTATGTTTACCACAAGAAAGTTTTATACAAATTACTTTCCTAATTTGTATAATAATATTACTTGAGCTATTCTTTTTGGTTACGTGCTTATTTTTTGCTAAAAATAATGTCTAAAAGTGGATTTGAACCACTGACCCAAAGATTTTCAATCTTTTGCTCTAACCACTGAGCTATTTAGACTTAAACTTTTCTTTTTCCGTATTTAGAACGCCCATTTTTTCGTTTAACAACTGCTTGTAAGTCATAAACACCTCTCACAATATGATAACGTACTCCAGGTAGATCCTTTACACGACCACCTCTTATTAAGACAACTGAATGTTCTTGTAAATTGTGGCCTTCACCTCCTATATAGCCTATGATAGAACGTCCTGTGCTAAGACGTATTTTAGCTACCTTTCTTTCAGCAGAATTCGGTTTTTTAGGGTTAGTAGTATACACTTTTGTGCAAACCCCTTTCCTTTGAGGTGACCTATTGAGCGCGGGGGTTTTTACTTTGGTAACTTTTTGTTTTCTTGGGTTTTTTATTTTTTGTTTTAGTGTTGACATAATATTTTTATTTTAAGTAATAAGGGACTTGAACCCCTAACCATTTCGGTGTAAACAAAACGCTCTACCTATTGAGCTAATTACTTTTACGTCTGGAAAGATTTGAACTTTCAACTTTTAGATTCGTAATCTAACGCTCTATCCAATTAAGCTACAGACGCTTTTTCCTACTTATATATTTAAAGTAATTGTTTATATCTCGGAAATAGAGACAACTATTCTTGTACAGTTTGCTCCAAGATTTTTAAAAAATGTAGCTAACCAACTAAACAAGTAGAGAACTTTTACTATACGTTGTTACTAACTTAAAGGACTATCTTATAATAAACTTTTTATTGTATTATATACCAATATTTAGATTGAAAATCGTATGATTTTCAATCTAAATATTGGTATATAAACAATTATTTATCGCAATAATTATCTATCTGAAAATGGGGGCATAGTTTAATAGGTATAATGTATGCTTTGCAAGCATAAGGTTACCGGTTCAAATCCGGTTGTCTCCAAATCTAAAAACATCAGTGCGTTCTAGAATACTACAATATAAAAACAATTTGGCCAATTATGACCTTTTAACTCAATTTTCGATTAAAAACCATAATAGTATGCCTACTTTTTCTTCTTTTAATGTCAGAATAAAAAATATTAAAACTAATGACATTAAGCAGGTTTGCTTAAATTTAATCTCTATCCAATTAGTAGGAAACAACCATGTTGTTTGCAGTAGCCAAAGACATGTCCCTAATCTTACATTAAAATCTAATGGCGTTAATACTTATTTTATTTTAGAGAATTTATTTTTGTTAGGCTACAAAAATAATCTTAAAAGCGGCAAAAATAATAAATTAACTGTGCATAGTAAAAACTTCCTAAGTATTATTGAATATTTTGCATCTAATTCAAATTTTCTAAAGTCTTTAGAAAAAACATCTAATAAACACCTAAGCATTGTTTTCTCTTATCAAATTATTAATAGTAAAAATAATGAAATAGCTTTGTATTTTTTAAAATCATTAGGGTTTCCGTTTTAGCAACGGTATAGTTCAACTGGTTAGAACAACGGAATCATAATCCGTAAGTTGTGGGTTCAAGTCCCTCTACCGTTATAGCTCTTATCGTCTAATGGTTAGGACAGTGCTTTTTCAGGGCATCGACGTGAGTTCAATTCTCACTAAGAGTAATTTTTTAATATATAAGTCCTTATACAAATACGTGAGCCCATAAGAATTCAAAAGTAAAAAGGATTTTTCTAGATCTACTAAATTATTTTGGGATCCCTAGGTAGTTAAAAATATTTAAACAACGTACTTTATTTATATATACATATACTAAAACTTAAAAATATAATTTAGTGCAAAAGTCTCTAAATAACTGAATTTTCCGTTGAATATACTCGACTAATCATAAAGACATAGGTACTTTATATTTAATTTTTGGCGCTTTCTCTGGTATCTTAGGCGCTTGCGCGTCTATATTGATCAGAATGGAACTCGCACAACCAGGTAATCAACTATTATTAGGAAATCATCAAGTGTATAACGTACTGGTTACAGAGCACGCATTTTTGATGATCTTTTTTATGGTTATGCCCGTCCTAATTGGAGGATTTGGAAACTGATTTGTGCCTATTATGATAGGCGCGCCAGATATGGCTTTTCCTAGATTAAATAATATAAGTTTTTGATTACTGCCTCCATCACTGTGTCTCCTTTTAGGATCTGCGATGGTAGAAGTTGGTGCTGGCACAGGCTGAACTTTATATCCGCCTTTGAGTTCTATTCAGAGCCATTCAGGCGGTGCTGTTGATCTTGCTATTTTTAGTCTACACTTGTCAGGTGCTTCCTCTATATTAGGAGCAATTAATTTTATTACTACGATATTCAATATGCGAAATCCAGGACAAAGTATGTATCGAATACCTCTATTTGTTTGATCGATCCTTATTACTGCATTTCTTTTACTATTAGCAGTACCTGTCTTGGCAGGGGCTATCACAATGCTGTTAACAGACAGAAACTTTAACACAACATTTTTTGACCCTTCAGGTGGTGGTGATCCTGTATTGTATCAGCATTTATTCTGGTTTTTCGGACATCCGGAAGTGTACATCTGTGCGCCGTTTAATTCTATTAAATAGGATGATTTATCTTTTTAAATTACCTATCTCGAAATCTTTAAACTGAATAGTTAACAAAGATAGACTTAATTATTCTCTTTGTCTTAAAACACTTTCCCTTAGTAAAATTGGAAACAATTTTGGTAAAAGCGGGATTGAAAGCCTCTTGAGGGAACCTGAATTTCCTAAAAATAGTAGGCAAGTTATGCTCATCATGAATAAGATAATAAAGTTGACACATATCGACGGTTTTACACTGAACTTAATACATAACATTTCAGGTAACAGTATTTATGTAATATGGGGTGGTACCAGGAGGTTTACCTCCTCTTGAATAATTATTACACGTCAGGGCTATCAGCCCCAAAATGATATGCAACGTTCTAAAATGAGCTTGTTCGAGAAACAGAAGAACTCGGGATACCCTACAAATCGAAAGATTCATGGGTACGGAACTCTCGTAGTAGGTGCTAGAAGAAGCCAATCTTCTTTTAACTATCGAAGGGGAGTAGAACTTAGATTCTTAAGTGAAAAGCCCTGCATTAGCTCGAATGAGTGCGCTAGGTTAGTAGATTTGAGAAAAGTTAATTTTGAAAATAAATTTCATGTTAATAAGAATACTATTCATATTATTTCCGATATGAATGTCCTTATTTTAGCATATGAACTCATAAAAAGTAATCCCGGAAACATGACACCCGGTGTGGATGGTTCCACTTTAGATGGGCTAGACAAAACGTGATTACAAAACATTAGTACCAAAATAAAGCAAGGTAAATTTTTATTTAGTCCTGGACGCAAGAAGTATATTCTCAAGCCCGGATCAGTGGATAAAAGACTATTAAGTGTTGCAAGCCCGAGAGAAAAAATTGTTCAAAAAGCGATTTTGCTAGTATTAGAGTCAATATTTGAACCTAGCTTCTTGAGAAATTCTCACGGGTTTCGACCTAACAGAGGCAACCATACTGCTTTAAAGATGGTAAAAAGTGAATTCCATGGAGTTCCTTGGATCATAGAAGGAGATATTTCTAAGTGCTTTGATGAAATTGATCATTCTATTTTATTAGGACTCCTAAGCAAGAGAATATCTTGCGATAAGTCTTTAACTTTAATTAAAGGAGGGTTGAAAGCTGGGTTTATAGATTTAGGAATATTCACAAGAACTAGATTGGGTACCCCCCAAGGCAGTATTTTGAGTCCCATCTTATGCAATATCTATTTACATGAGTTAGATTTATTTCTACTTCAACTTAAAATTAAATTTGATAAAGGGACTAGTAGAGCAAAGACCCCTCAGTCAAAAAAACTACAGTATAAACTATCCAATCTTAAATCGCCTCTTGAGAAAAATCTCGTCAGAAGAGACCTTCGAAAGATGCATAGTTTGAACCCCCTAGATCCTAAGTTTTGTAGAATTCACTTTGTTCGATATGCAGATAATTTTATTGTGGGAGTAACAAGCTCTTACGATATTGTTTTAGAGGTCAAGAATATGATTAAAGAATTTCTTTGCAACCATTTGAAGTTAAACTTGAATGCGCTAAAGACACAAATTACGCATATCAGAGAAAAAGATATTTTTTTCTTAGGTACCTTTATCAAAGGAAACTGAAAGAAAGAAAAACCTATTCGATTGGTCCACCTTCCTTTTAGAAAAACATCTATCAAGACAAGAGTTATACCGCGTCTGAGTCTCCATGCTCCTATTAAAAAACTTTTTGATAAAGCTACTGCCGAAGGGTTTTTCCGAAAGGACGGGATTAATTACAAACCTACTTTTGTAGGTAAATTGATTAATATGAGTCATGGGGACATTTTAGTTTTTTATAATTCAATAGTGAGAGGAGTACTGAACTACTACTCGTTTGTGGATAACCACAAAAGTTTAGGATCGTGAGTCCATTATATGAAATTTTCCTGTGCTAGAACTCTAGCGTTGAAGTACAAGCTACGTTTCACAGCGAAGATTTTTAAGAAATTTGGGTCTAATTTGGCATGCCCGAATACAAAGAAAAGCTTTTTTTTACCAACGAGCTTTAAAAGGACACAAGTGTTTCAAATTAATAGCCCTATTCCTTTTGAGAAAAAAGTACTCTCCTGATCTAAAAAAATTACTAAACCTAATCTAAACAAAGATTGTTTAATATGTGGTAGTTCGCTATCGATAGAGATACATCATATACGTAGTATAGCTGATGTTAGAGAAAAAATTTGTAGCAATAAAGCAGACCTTTTCTTCTTACAAATGGCTGGGATAAATAGGAAGCAGGTTCCTCTTTGTCGAGAACATCACTTGAAATTACATAATAAAACACTTTCACCAAAAGAAATGTTATTATTTCAGAATAATATTAAGGAAATTTAGATATATTTCTTTCAATTTTAACTTTATATACAATTTAAGTTCGGCGAGCCGTATGATAAGAAATTATCACGTACGGTTCTGAGGGCAGTGATTAACGCTAACACAACGTTGTTGTCATGTTTTAATTTCTGACCCCTACTAATCTTGCCTGGATTCGGTATTGTCAGTCACATCGTTTCTACTTTTTCCAGAAAACCTGTTTTCGGCTATATAGGAATGATTTACGCTATGCTTTCTATAGGTATTTTAGGATTCATTGTTTGGGCGCATCATATGTACACTGTTGGTCTTGATGTCGATACAAGAGCCTACTTCACAGCTGCTACCATGATCATCGCTGTTCCTACAGGTATTAAGATATTTGTGCGCCGTTTTGTCGAGATTGGAAGTGATCACTTAGTGATTATAGACAGCTGGATTATCTATTTGTCAACTTGCTTAGGTAATATCGAAAGGACATTGCTGAACTTAGCATGCAAGTAAAGCGAGACTAAATTCTAAACATTTATGAACAAATTTTGCAAGACAATTTTCTCACGGTTAGGGTTAAGTGACCCAAAGTGATTCTACTATTGCTCTCGCTTGATAGAGAGTACCTTGAATGTCATGGGGTATTTAAATCTACTCTCGAGTACCTGAATATTACTAGGGAGATCAGTTAGATTTACAAAGATTAAAATAATTAATTTCAATGTAGACAATTCACAACCTAAAAGAAATAATAATTCCAATTTCGGAAATACGGGATCGCCTAAGTGCTGACAGGCATATGGTGACAGAGTGGACATAGTACGAAGAATCGAAAACTTCGAAAGGTCCACAGTTAAATCATTTTCGAACAGAAAATTCTACAGTACAGGATGTACGATAAATGTAGAACGAAAGTTTGAAAGTTTTGTTAAAAGAGCAATAGAATTCCCTAAAGAAACCATTGACAGGGATTTGTATCACTTTTTATGTGATCCAAATTTTTTAAATATTGCTTACAATAATATTAGAGGTAAACCTGGCAATATGACCCCGGGAATTACTACCGAACCGCTCGATGAGATATCATTTGATGTGTTGAAAGATATTTCAAATAGTTTATTGAAAGAATCTTTTTGCTTTAAACCAGGAAGGAGAATACAAATTCCTAAACCTTTAGGAGGCGAAAGGCCTTTAACAATTGCTTCTCCGAGAGATAAAATTGTACAAGAAGCTATGCGAACTATTTTAAATGCGGTTTTCGAACCAACTTTTCTAGAATCCTCTCATGGTTTTAGACCCAAGAAAAGTTGTCACTCCGCTTTGGAAAAGATTAAACATGAGTTTAAGCCAGTAGCTTGAGTTATAGAAGGAGATATTACTAAGTGTTTTGATACCATTGATCATGTTTTATTGATGCAAGTAATAGAAGCCAAGATTTTAGATAGACAGTTCACTAAACTTATATCAAAGAGTCTTAAAGCGGGTTATTTCGAGACCAAAGTTATCTCGCATAACATTGTCGGAACTCTTCAAGGGTCTATTATAAGTCCTATTCTATGCAATATCTTTATGCATCAATTAGATGTATTTGTAGAAAAATTGAAAAATGAATTTGATCAAGGGGTTACAGCAAAAAAGCTTAGTGCATATGAGAACTCTAGGTATAAAATTAAGCGAGCTAAACGATCAGGGGATATGACAGAACTTAAGAAACTGTATAAGTTGTCTCAGCGAAGTCCAGTAATGGACTTTAATGATTCTTCTTATAAACGACTTAAATATGTTAGATATGCTGATGACTGAATAATTGGAATTAGAGGAAGCTTTATCGAAACGAGACAAGTACTAGAAAAGGTTAAAGTTTTTTTAAACAACGTTATGCGTCTCGATACGAATGATTCTAAAACTAGGATTACTAACCTTAATAAAGGTAAGGTTGTATTTTTGGGGACTAATATATTTAGGTCTAAACATGTAAAATTCTCAGCTAGAAGTAGTTCGTCTAAACAAAGACAAAATCTACAACTTCAATTTCATGTTAGTACTGACAGAATTCGAAGTAAGCTTGCAGATATTAGCATGTTGTCGGGCAATACACCTATGCCCAAGTTTTTATGAATGCCTTTGAGTCACGATCAGATTATATATCTTTACAATTCAGTGATGAGAGCTTTCTTAAATTTCTACTCTTTTGTGGATAATTACAGTCAATTTGTCTCTTGATTTAAGTGAGTAATATATTCATCTGCAGCTAAACTTTTAGCGAGGAAATTTGATCTCTCTGTAACAAAGGTATTTAAAAAGTTTGGCTCAAATCTAAGTTCAGGCAAATTTGCTTTATACGATCCTAAGCTGATAACTACTGAACCCAAGTTTAAAATCGATGCAACGCCAGTAATCCCTAATTTACATTCAAAATTTAAATCTGTGGCGACGTTATATAAACTGGAGTGTGTTAAATGCAGATCGGACTATAGAGTGGAAATGCATCATATTAGAGCAATGAAGAATCTCAATCCTAAAATCTCAGAAGTGGACCGTCTAATGGTTCGAGCCAATAGAAAACAACTTCCACTTTGTAGAGAGTGTCACATGAAAAATCATCACAACAAAATATAAATTTAATGGAGAGCCGTATGATGGGAAACTATCACGTACGGTTCGGGAAAGGGGCCTATATTGCTTTATGGGGTATAGGTTCTAGTTCATAGCTGAATCGCTACTATGTGAGAAGGGTCTATTTTTTTAAAAACTCCTATGTTATTTGCTATAGGGTTTATATTTTTATTTACTATAGGAGGACTTACTGGTATTATACTAGCTAACTCCGGACTTGATATATCTTTACATGATACTTATTATGTTGTAGCTCACTTTCACTATGTTTTGTCTATGGGAGCTGTTTTTGCAATATTTGCAGGCTTTTACTATTGATTTGAAAAGATATCAGGATTCCAATACTCCGAAATACTAGGTCAAATTCATTTTTGAGGCACTTTTATAGGTGTAAATCTAACTTTTTTCCCTATGCACTTTTTAGGGCTTGCTGGTATGCCTAGACGTATCCCGGATTATCCAGATTCATACGCCGGTTGGAACGCAATCGCTTCTTATGGTTCTTATGTTGCGTTGTTCAGCACGTTATTCTTCTTCTATCTTGTATTTAACACACTTGTAACAGCAAGAAAGTCACCTGCGAGAAACAATCCATGGAACTTTGAAGATTCAAAAATAGGCTCAACTACATTAGAATGGGAAATTTCTTCCCCTCCGGCTTACCATACGTTTAATGAGATTCCAGTTATAAGAGAAACAGAAACATCTTTAAAAATAAATTAATCTATGATAAAAAAAAATACTACAATACTATTTTTAGGGTTAGCTTTGCTAACCCAACTACTACAGAGTAGAATAATTATTAGTGACTCTGCAGAGGACTGACAATTAGGCTTCCAAGATCCTGCAACACCTATAATGGAGGGAATCATTAACCTTCATCATGATTTTATGTTCTTTATCTGTGCTATTTCAATCTTTGTATCTTGAATACTAGCACGCACGCTATGGCATTACCATTGAACAAAAAATGAGTATCCTTCTGCCACAGTTCATGGAACATCCATCGAGATAATTTGAACTGTTACTCCTAGTATTACTTTGCTGGCGATCGCGGTGCCTTCTTTTGCTTTGTTATATTCTATGGATGAAATAATTGCGCCTGCAATAACTATTAAAACAGTAGGTCATCAATGATACTGAAGCTACGAATACTCGGATTATACAAATGAAGATGACAATACTATAATGTTTGAAAGTTATATGATTCCAGAAGAGGATTTAACTTTAGGACAGTTAAGATTATTAGAGGTAGATAATCCTATGGTAATACCTGTAAATACACATGTACGTTTAATTATAACAGCAGCAGATGTTTTACACAGCTGAGCAGTACCTTCTTTAGGTATAAAATGTGATGCAGTACCAGGTAGACTAAACCAAAGCTCACTTTTTGTAAAACGAGAAGGAATCTTTTATGGTCAATGTAGCGAGATCTGTGGTGTAAATCATGGTTTCATGCCTATCGTAGTCGAAGCAGTATCCTTACCAAATTATATTTCTTGAGTAGCTAACAAACTTAGCGAATAAATAGATTTAAAGTATTCTAAGCATCTGTTATGCGTGTATCTTTAGCCCAACTGTTTTTCTTCGGCCTATTAATTCTTATTTTATTTTGATTTAATCCTAAATATTTAACTTATACAATACGACTATTAAAAAAAATTAAAAAGCGCTCTAAGTAATAAAGAGCGCTTTAACAAAAAATTTACTATGGTAACTACAAAAAATTTAAATTTTATCAAAACGGCTAAACAACTACAACGCCACCCTTTTCATTTAGTCGATCCCAGCCCTTGGCCTGTAACAGCTGCAATAGCTGCTTTTTCGTGTGCTTTAGGCGGAGTTATGTACATGCATGCATATAATAATGGGGGGTACTTACTATTTAGTGGCTTTTCGTTACTGTTATTTACAATGTTTTCATGATGGCGTGATGTTACAAGAGAAGCCACTTTTGCAGGACATCATACAGGAGCTGTTCAAAAAGGATTACGCTATGGTGTAATTTTATTTATCGTGTCAGAAATCCTTTTCTTTTTTGCCTTTTTTTGGGCTTTTTTTCATAGTAGTCTTGCACCGGCTATTGATATAGGTTCGATGTGACCACCAAAAGGAATAGTTGTGTTTAGCCCTTGAGAAGTTCCTTTTCTAAATACAATAATATTACTATTGTCTGGTTGTTCTGTGACATGAGCACATCATAGCATTATAGCAGGTTATAAAAAGCAAGCAACATTAGCTTTAATAACAACAGTTATTTTAGCAGCCGTTTTTACTTGTTTCCAAGGTTTTGAATATAGCGTGGCTAATTTTACATTATCCGACGGTGTTTACGGCTCAACATTCTATCTGGCTACAGGCTTTCACGGTTTTCATGTCTTTATAGGCACTATTTTCTTGGGTATTTGTTTACTTCGCTTATTAAAATCACATCTAACGCAACAACATCATTTTGGCTTTGAAGCAGCAGCTTGGTACTGGCATTTTGTTGACGTTGTATGGCTTTTTCTATTTATTTCTATCTACTGATGAGGTGGTACCTAATCGAAATCTCTCTAACATCTAAAAATCTATGCTGAAACTTATTAATTTACCTACTGTAAAGCTCACTTTTTGACATGCCCTAGCTTTCTTCATTATTATTTGTTATCATAATATCTATATTTTTACAGAAGAAAGCATACTCTTATTCTGTTTTATCGCGTGACTAAATATTACATGAAATTATATATCTCCTCAGATTAATGCGTCATTATCTGAAAGAGGCGAAAAAATTAATTCAAATTTTCAACAGATTACTAACGATAATATAATAACTTGGAAAAAATACAGACAAGGTTATTCACTAAAAATAACGCATGTTGATATTTTAAAGAACTTAATCCCATATTTAACACGTTTAATTAAGGTCGTACTTCTTGTAGAATCAAAAAGCAGCTCATTACAATCTATTGCACCTTATTTAAAAAGATTACATATTGTAAAGGACTTAGAAACAAAGTTGACTAAAATTTCTTATATTACGAGTTGCCAACGTATCCAGGATACAGCCACAATACGTAGCTTTTATGTTAACCAAGTAAAAATTAAATCTTTCCATTCTGAATCTAAATTAGACTTATTCGAACGTATACGAAAATTAGAAGCTGGTTCTTAGAAGTTAAAGTCTATAGCTCAATGGTTAGAGCATACGCTTGATAAGCGTAAGGTTGATTGTTCGAATCAATTTAGACTTAGACTATTTCAAAACCATAATATAAAATATGTACAATATAAACAAATCATTTTTTTCAGCAAGCCCTCTAGAACAATTTGAAATTATACCTTTAATTCCTTTAGAATTATTTGGGTTAAACATGTCGCTGACAAATGCGTCCATTTTCCTGATACTATCCGTTGCGTTATCTATTTTTTGATCCACTTTAGTCATATACAAAAATAGATTAGTTCCTGGAAATTGACAATCTGTAGAAGAAATGTTTTATGATACCACTTTAACTTTGGTAAAAGATAATTTAGGTAAAAAAGGTTACGCATACTTTCCGTTTATTTTCACAATTTTCACAATAATACTTTATTGCAATTTGATAGGTATGGTACCTTATAGTTTTACTGTAACAAGTCATATAGCTTTCACATTTGGCTTAGCTTTATCTATTTACATAGGAATTAATATCATTGGCTTCAGAACCCACGGTATAAAATTTTTCACAATCTTTTTACCAAAAGGAGTTCCTTTATTTATTGTACCTTTAGTAGTTGCAATAGAATTCGTATCTTACGTTGTAAAAGTTTTCACAATATCGATAAGACTTTTTGCAAATATGACATCAGGGCATACTTTGCTTAAAATTATTGCAGGATTTGTTTGGACAATGATCTCAATAGGAGGCGTGTTTGTATACTTACAAATAATCCCATTAGTTTTATTACTAGCGTTAGTGGGTTTAGAAATCGGTATCGCTCTTTTACAAGCTTACGTTTTCACATTACTTACCTGCATTTACTTAAACGATGTTTTAGAAATGCACTAACTAAAAAATTATGCCACAATTAGATCGCGTTATTATTTTTGGTCAAATATTTTGACTATTTTCCACATTTTTAGGTGCTTATATTGTTTACACCCATTTTGTATTAAGTAATTTCTTAAAAATTTTCTTAGTCCGCTGATGAAAGCTTAGAAAAGATATTACTCAGATTGCTTTAAAGATTCGTATAACCAGCTATTTGATCGATTCAAATATTCAAACGCTACGTAGAATTTATTCAACAATTAGAAATATATTAGCTTCTTTAACAAAAAGCTTATTAACAAAAAATCTAAGTAAGCCAAAGTTAGTTCTAAATGATCTTAACTCTTCGGTTATTAAAATTAGTTTAGAAACGTCCCTATATGGTAGCAAAAGCATCACCAAGTCTGGAACATATTCTTATTGAACTTAATAAAATATACTATGTATTTATTAATAATAGCTTTGCCTTTAGTGGGAACATTAGTTACAGGGTTAGGCGGTAGATGAATAGGGCGTAAAGGTTCAAATTTGTTTTCTACGACTTGCGTAGTCCTGTGTTTTTTTTTCTCCTCAATAGCTTTTTTTGAAGTAGGTCTTTGCGGAGTTCCTTGTTATATATCTTTGAGCCCTTGAATTAGTTCAGGGGCACTAAACATTTCATGAGGTTTTCTATTTGATAGTTTAACAACAACAATGCTTGTTGTTATTACATCTATTTCTAGTTTAGTCCATTTATATTCTATTCAATACATGGAGTACGACCCGCATTGTCCTCGGTTTATGTCTTTTTTGGAAATTTTCACATTTTTCATGATCCTATTAGTAACAGCTGACAATTTTGTGCAAATGTTTTTAGGCTGAGAAGGAGTCGGATTAGCTTCCTATTTATTAATAAATTTTTGATACACTCGACTTTGTGCAAACCAAGCTGCAATTAAAGCTCTTGTAGTAAATAGAGTAGGTGACTTTGGATTAAGTTTAGGTATTTTCACTACTTTTTACCTTTTTGGTTCTGTTGATTATGAAATAGTATTCTCTTCCGCAAATATCTATACAAATTATAGTATTTCCTTTTTTGGGTCTTCCATAAATACTTTGACTTTAATTGGTATTTTTTTATTAATAGGGGCAGTTGGGAAGTCTGCACAATTAGGTCTGCATACCTGGCTACCAGACGCTATGGAAGGTCCTACTCCTGTTTCTGCACTCATTCACGCGGCTACAATGGTAACAGCGGGTGTTTTTTTAATCGTGCGCTGTTCACCTCTTATTGATTTATCCTCAGATGTCTTAGTTTTAATTACTCTTCTTGGATCAAGCACAGCTTTTTTTGCATCTATTGTTGGAGTATTTCAAAATGATGTAAAGCGGGTAATTGCTTATTCTACTTGTAGTCAATTAGGTTACATGGTTTTTGTGTGTGGTTTATCTTATTATAATGTAGGTATGTTTCATTTAGTAAACCATGCTTTCTTCAAAGCATTACTTTTTTTAAGTGCTGGCTCTGTAATACATGCGTTATCAAATGAACAGGATATGCGCCGAATGGGTTCTCTAGCAAATAGTTTACCTATCACGTATGCTGCTATGTTAATTGGCTCCTTATCCTTAGCAGGATTTCCGTTTCTAACAGGTTTTTATTCTAAAGATTTAATCATTGAGATAACACAAATAAGTTATTATAGTAATTTACAGATTACTTCTGGTGTTTATGCTTGTTGACTTGCCAATATTTCCGTACTCTTTACATCGTTTTATACATTTAGGCTTATTTTTCTAACTTTTATAAAAAATACCAATAGCTATAGAAAACACATAGAAAATATACATGAATCGCCACTTCTAATCCTAGTTCCTTTAATATTGCTTGCTATATCTAGTATTTTTGTTGGTTTCTTAACAAAAGATTTATTCGTAGGAGTTGGAACTCCTTTTTGAGGTAATGCGATAAATATCCTACCTACGTCTTGTAATCTATTAGAAGTTGAATTTATGCCTTATTTAATAAAATGACTTCCGTTTGTGTTAAGCTTTATGGGTGCCGTTCTTGCTTATATAATAAATGTAGGTGTACTAAAAAATAGCACACAATTTGCTTATAATCATCTATTTAGAAAACTTGCTTTTTCCCTTAATAAAAAGTTATATTGAGATAAATTATACAATTCAGTAATTGTATCTCCTTTAATGCACTTCGGTTATAATATTTCATTTAAAAATCTTGATAGGGGTTTTATAGAATTAGTAGGTCCTTATGGAATTTCGCGTACTATTAAAAATTGATCCACAAAAGTAATTAAAATACAAACTGGTCAGGTAACCCATTATATCTTTTTTGTAATTTTTGGTCTATGTTTCCTTTTACTACTAGTTCCTGTTTGAGATTTTCTAGCATTTTTAGTTGATGTCAGACTACTAGTATTTTGCTTTATAGCCCTCTTTGTAGCTTAGTTTACGAAAGTTTTAACACTTAAATATATGCAGATAACTAATTTATTAGTATGGACTTCACTTATTCCTTTGTGTGGCGCTATATTACTTATTTTTATTCCTAGATCTTATTCTAATTTAATAAGAAATATTGCTTTTGCAACAGCTCAGTTAGTGTTTATATACTCTATTTTGCTGTGGCTTTGCTTCGAATCAACAACATCTTTATTCCAATTTATATATACTATAAATTGATTTCCTTCCTATAATATTTATTACACAATAGGTATAGATGGTATATCTTTATTTTTTATCATACTTACAACGTGATTAATTACAGTTTGTATCTTAATAAGTTGAAATATGCCAAACAGCCAAATAAAAGAATACTTAATTTGTTTTCTTTTACTTGAAGCTATTTTAATCCAAGTTTTTTGTGTTTTAGATGTAATCTTTTTTTACATATTTTTTGAAAGTGTTCTCATCCCCATGTTTTTAATTATAGGTGTATGAGGCTCACGAGAAAGAAAAATTAGAGCTGCGTATCAATTTTTTATTTACACATTAGCTGGTTCACTACTAATGCTTCTAGCAATTTTAATTATTTATTTCCAGCAGGGTACGACGGATATCCAAGTTTTATGAAATATAAATTTTGACGTTAGAACACAAATTTTACTTTGACTAGCTTTTTTTGCTAGTTTAGCAGTAAAAATCCCTATGATTCCTTTCCATATATGATTGCCTGAAGCACATGCAGAAGCACCCACAGCAGGGTCCGTAATTTTAGCCGGTGTGCTCTTAAAAATGGGCGGATATGGATTTTTACGTTTTTCCTTACCTATGTTTCCTGAAGCTTCTCTTTATTTTGCCCCACTAATTTATTTGTTAAGTATTATAGCTGCTGTATATGCTTCACTTACTACAATTAGACAGGTCGACTTGAAAAAGATAATAGCTTATTCTTCTGTTTCGCACATGGGCTTCGTTACATTAGGTCTTTTCTCTTTTAACTCCCAAGGTATCGAAGGTAGTATAATCTTGATGCTTAGTCATGGATTAGTCTCTAGTGCACTTTTTTTGTGTGTAGGTATTTTATACGATAGACATAAAACACGTCTTCTCAAATATTACGGCGGCCTTGTGCAAGTTATGCCTATTTTTAGCATACTACTGTTATTCTTTACTTTCTCTAACATTGGTTTTCCTGGTACAAGCAGTTTCGTTGGTGAACTATTAGTATTAATGGGGGTATTTCAATTTAGTCCAATATCTACTTTTTTAAGCGCGTTTAGCATGATTCTCGGGGCAGGGTATTCTATTTGACTATTCAACAGGGTTTGTTTTGGTAGTTTAAAACCTCAATATATTACAAATTTTCAAGATATTTCAAGAAGAGAATTTTGCATTCTTTTTCCGTTAAGCGTATTTGTACTATGGATGGGTATATATCCAGAAATTTTCCTATCTGAAATTCGCTGTTCCAGTTATAACCTAATTGCATATTTTAACTAATTTTATGTTATGAAGCTTATTAAAACACTAATTCCAGCCTTTATAAAAAAGAAGTCCTACTTTTATTGGTTCCCACGTTTTTCAGGGCTATTACTTATACCTGGATTTTTATTTGATATTGATATTTTAGTTCTCTTCCAAAGTTTTATCCTCTTACATGCAAGCCTAGGTTTAGAAGTAATTATAGAGGACTATTTACACATAGAAATAATAAAGCTCCAGTGTTTGTCTTTAATTAAAGTACTTTTAATATTATTAGTTAATCTTAATATATTATACTTATTATAAAAAAATATCCTTATGTTATTTATCTCTTCTTATGATTTCTACGCATTATTGACAGAAATTTATCTTTTAAATGCAATTTGCGCTTTACTAATTTATGGTGTAATTTTAAATACCTCATATGAAAGAGGGCATCCAGTTATTGACTATAATATAAGTGGTCTCTCAACTCAAACACTAATAGTAAGTCTTTGGTTAATAGTTTGTTCAAATACACCTTATTTAACCAGCTGAAATTCGCTTTTGGTGCATGATTTTTTGTCTTTTGGTATAAAGAGCACTATATTAGCAATTTCACTACTTTGGTCTTTAATCATTTTTTCTTACAATAAACTAGAAAAAATTAATCTCTACGAGTATTGGATCGTGTCTATGTTGGCTATTGTTGCCATGCTTTTTGTAAGCTGCTCTTATGATCTTTTGGCAATGTATTTAGCAATTGAATTCCAAAGCATTGCGTTTTATATATTAGCTAGCTTTAAAAGAACGTCTGAATTTTCAACAGAAGCGGGTTTAAAATATTTTGTACTGGGTGCGTTTTCTTCAGCTTTGCTTCTTTTAGGTATTTCACTGCTTTACGGTACTACTGGGTTAACTAATTTTGGAGATTTATCGAAATTTTTTTTAGGCACTACATTGGAAAACTCATCATTTATTAACATAACGTTTTTTGGTGTTGTTTTAATAGAAGTAGCTCTTTTTTTTAAGATAAGTGCAGCACCTTTTCATATGTGATCGCCAGATGTTTATGAAGGAGCTACTACTAATGTTACATCTTTTTTTGGTATACTACCAAAATTAGCATTAGTGAGTTTAATATTTAGATTTTTCTATTTTTGTTGCGCTGAAGTTGTGACGTTATTAAATTTTACGCTTATAATTTGTGCTCTTTTATCCATGATAATAGGGACATTTGGCGCTTTAGCTCAAACGAAATGAAAACGCTTCATTGCGTATAGTACTATAAGTCACGTAGGATTTATTGTAGCAGGATTTTCAACGTTAGAATTTAATGGTGCATTTGGTGCACTATTTTATATCTTGGTTTATACTTTAACTTCTTTAGCTATTTTTTCTATTGTGCTTTCCTTCAGATGCTTAGCATATCCTAACACGTACCAACTACGCTATCTAACGGGCATCGTTAGTTTAGTGAAATTAAACCCTATGCTCGCTGGTAGTCTTGTAGCAGTTTTATTTTCAATGGCAGGTATACCGCCTTTTCCAGGATTTTTTGCTAAGGCATTTGTTTTATTTTCCCTTTTGCAAGAACAATTAATAGGATTAGCTATAATAGCAATATTTTTAAGTTGCATTTCGTGTTTTTATTATATTCGTTTGATTCAAATGATGTATTTTACACATACAAAAACTATACTTATTTTTTATCCAATAGAAAAGACTACATCAACGATACTAAGCATAACTATGTTATTACTTGTACTTATTTTTTTGAAGATAGATCTGATTTCTAATTTTGTTCATTGTATGTTGTTTTTATAAAATAACCAATTAAAATGTTTTACAATATTGCAATTAACATCATCAAAGTGTTGACCATTATAGTACCACTTTTGATCGCTGTAGCTTATATGACACTTGCCGAAAGAAAGGTGATGGCAGCTATGCAACGACGAAAAGGGCCTAATGTAGTAGGTATCTTTGGTCTTTTACAACCCCTAGCAGATGGGTTAAAACTTTTCTCAAAAGAAACTATATTACCTTCTAGTGCTAATATTTTTATTTTTTTAGCGGCACCTGTGCTAACGTTTTTACTAGCTTTATTAGCCTGATGTGTACTTCCCCTAGATGAGGGGAAAGTTTTTTCGGACCTAAATATAGGTGTTTTGTACATACTAGCAATATCATCTTTAGGTGTTTATGGTATTATAACTGCTGGATGATCTAGTAATTCTAAGTATGCTTTTTTAGGTGCTTTAAGATCAGCAGCTCAAATGGTATCTTATGAAGTTTCCATTGGTCTCATTTTAATTAATATTTTATTGTGTGCAGGCACATTAAATTTAACTCAAATTGTTTTAGCACAACAAAACTTATGGTACATAATACCTCTATTTCCTATATTTATTATGTTTTATATTTCGATATTGGCTGAAACTAACAGAGCACCTTTTGATTTGCCAGAGGCGGAAGCAGAACTTGTAGCTGGTTACAATGTAGAATACTCTGCGATGGGGTTTGCATTGTTCTTTTTAGGCGAGTATGCAAATATGATACTTATGTGTAGTTTAACAACTATTTTTTTTTTTGGCGGTTGATTACCCTTATTCAATATGCTTCCCTTTCATTGAATTCCACCCGTACTTTGATTTGGTTTAAAAACAACTTTACTTTTATTTGGTTTTATTTGAGTACGCGCGGCATTCCCGCGATACAGATATGATCAATTAATGCGTTTGGGTTGAAAAATATTTTTACCTTTATCATTAGGGTGAGTTCTTGTAGTATCCGGGATATTATTTTCTTTCGATTGATTACCATAACAAATGAACATACTTTATAATGAATATTCTGCTATTCTTACTTTTTTTGCAGTAGCTTTTCTAATCTCTTTAATAATATTAATACTTTCCTATATATTGAATCCTCAACAAAGTGATCAAGAAAAAGTCAGTGCCTATGAATGTGGGTTTAATCCATTCGATGATGCGAGAGCAACTTTTGATGTCAGATTTTATCTAGTTGCGATTCTCTTTTTAATATTTGACTTAGAAATAAGTTTCCTATTTCCTTGGTCACTAGTACTTGGGCAGCTACCTTCTTTTGGATTTTGATCTATGATTGTCTTTTTAGCCATTTTGACATTAGGGTTTATTTATGAATGAAAAAAAGGTGCTTTAGAATGAGAATAATCAAATAATTTACTAGAGATTTTTAATTTGATAATATAATATAATATGAACGTAACTTTACAAAGTGCAAAAATGATAGGTGCTGGATTAGCTACTATTGGTTTAACAGGGGTAGGAGCTGGAGTTGGGATTGTTTTCGGATCGCTAGTAATTGCTTATTCACGTAATCCTTCTTTAAAAAATGAATTGTTTGGCTACACCATTTTAGGATTTGCTTTAACAGAAGCGATTGCATTATTTGCTCTCATGATGGCTTTTTTAATTTTATTCACTTAATTTACTTTAATTAATGGGCGCTTATTGTAAGCGCCCACCTTAAAAATACATTATGACAACTACAACTCTTTTTTGAATTTTTTCAATTATTTCTTTAATATCCGCTTGTATGGTAGTGAGCCTATCAAATGCTGTGTATTCAGTTTTATTTCTAATTGTAGTATTTTGCAATACTGCTAGTATCTTATTGTTATTGGGAGCAGAATTTTTGTCTTTTTTATTTTTAATTGTATACGTAGGCGCAATTGCAGTTTTATTTTTATTTGTCGTTATGATGTTAAACGTTAAAATAGATGGAGTAAAAATTAATTATAGCACAATTTTTTTAATTGGGATTTTAATAAGTCTAATTTTATTCATTCAGATTTGAACTGCTTTACAATCAGATATTGAAGCTTATGCCAATATAGGCGTGTTACTATCACAAAATAACTTTCCAACAATAGTTTCTTGGATCCAAGAAACTGAATTACCTTCGAATACAGAGAGTATTGGTTTGATTTTATATACTTCTTATAGTTTAGTATTTATTATGTGTGCATTTATACTACTTTTAGCTATGATTGGTTCCATTGTATTAACAATGAATCAACGCAGTGGAGTTAAAAAACAGCAAATTACACTTCAGTTGTATAGGAATCAAAATAAAGTGGTTCGGTTTATTGATTTAAGGAAGAATTAATTTGATTGCGGATATAGATGAATTGGTACATCAGTAATTTTCCATGTTAAAGGGTATGGGTTCGAGTCCCATTATCCGCTCGAATTAAGAGAGAATAGCTCAATAGGTAGAGCAATAGTTTTCAAAACTAAAGGTTAAAAGTTCAAGTCTTTTTTCTCTTGTAAAAAGGAGTCTGCTTGAATGCCTTATTTAGTTATAATTATAACTAAATAAGGCATTCAAGCAGACTCCTTTTTACAAGAGAAAAAAGACTTGAACTTTTAATTCATATAGAAATAATAACGATATTTAAATGCATATAAGGCTGTAGCCTTATATGCATTGTAGTATCCTTCTACACGCCCTCTATAGGCTAGAAATTTTCGTGTAGGGATGCTGTGTCACATATAAATTGGAAAATATGTGTCAAAAAAATTTGGTTTGGCGTAAAAGGATTCGAACCTTTGAAATCATGGTATCAAAAACCATTGCCTTGCCACTTGGCTATACGCCAAATAAATTGAAGATAAAGTGGGATTCGAACCCACGGTGGATATATACCACGTTAGCTTTCAAAACTAAAGCTTTAAACCTCTCAGCCATTTATCCTAGTTATTAATATAAGTTTTAGAATAAAATTTTTATAATCTATTTATATAATAGTACGGGAATAGGATTCGAACCTATATTTTTAGATCATGAGCCTAATGAGTTACCCTTTTACTCTATCCCGCTATTTTATCTAATTAATTTTATAACTTAATAAAAATTTTTCCAAACTACCTAATAAAGGTAAGATAACTAAAAAATAAAAAAAATAATAAATACTGGCTATTTGACCTATAATTATGTAAGGATCTTCTACGGGCATACCACCGATTCAACCTAATATTAAACAGCAAGCGGCCATACTTCAGTAGAGACTACGATATATGGGTCTAAAGCGCGAACTTCTAATTTCTGTACTATGTATCCATGGTAACAGAGCTAATACAACTATGGCAAAAATCATACATATAACTCCGCCTAATTTATGCGGTATACTTCTTAAGATTGCATAAAAAGGCAAAAAATATCATTCAGGAACAATATGTGCTGGCGTTACCATGGGATTCGCTTCAATATAATTATCCGGGTGGCCTAGAAGATTAGGTGAGAAGTACACGAAAAAAGAAAAGAATATAATAAAGGCCACTATGCCTAATAAATCTTTTACGATAAAATAAGGATACATAGGTATTTTATCACTACTTGCGTCAATACCTAAAGGATTACCAGAACCTTCTTGATGTAGAGCGGCTAAATGCACTAAGGATGCTGCTGCAATAACAAACGGTAATAAATAATGTAGACTAAAAAAACGGTTTAGAGTTGCATTATCAACAGAAAACCCACCCCAAAGCCAAGCGACTATAGAATCACCTACCAAAGGTACAGCGGAGACTAAATTGGTAATTACAGTAGCACCTCATAAGCTCATTTGACCTCAAGGTAATACATAACCTATAAAGGCAGTTATTATCATTAGCAATAAAATGATTACACCAATTACTCAAACGAATTGTCGCGGTGCTGCATAAGAACCATAATAAAGTCCTCTAAAGATGTGAATATAAACTACAATAAAAAACATTGAAGCACCGTTTGCATGTATATATCGTAAAAGTCAACCAAAGTTAACATCGCGCATAATATGCTCTACACTAATAAAAGCTAAATCAACGTGTGGGGTATAATGCATGGCTAGAAATATTCCGGTTACTATTTGTATTATTAGACACATTGCAGAAAGAAACCCAAAATTTCACGCATAATGAATGTTAATTGGCGTTGGATAATCTATAAGGTGATTATTAACTATATTGAAGAGAGGTTTTTTAATTAGACGCATAAATAATATTTTTATTATAGATGGACGAGGAATGGGACTTGAACCCATGGCCTATAAAGTCACAGTTTATCGCTCTACCAAACCGAGCTCTCCTCGTCATGTTAAAAAGTTAAATTTACGGGGAAAAAGGGATTTGAACCCTCACTCATTGATGTGACAAACCAATATTTTGACCTATTAAACTACTTCCCCATTTTTATTAAATACGGATAGAGGGATTTGAACCCTCATGAATACTATTCATCAAAACCTAAACCTGACATGTCTACCATTTCCATCATATCCGCAAAAGTTTTACTATTGGTTCTAACGGATAAAGAGGGATTCGAACCCACGGTATAATATTTCATACGATGATTTAGCAAACCATTGCCTTAGACCACTCAGCCATTTATCCTATATTTTGGAAGCTGCCCACTACCGGACTTGAACCGGTAACTTAAAAAGAACAGATTTTAAATCTGTCGTGTTTACCTATTTCACCAAATGGGCATTAGCTATTGCTAATGCTATGTTTTATTGAAGCTATTGCTTTTCCGGGGTTTAATGATTTAGGACACGTTCTACTACAATTCATAATAGTATGACATTTAAATAGTTTTGATTTACCTCCAAGTAATGCTAAGCGATCCTGGGTTTTAATATCTCGACTGTCAGCTAATCATCTATAGGCTTGCAGTAAAATTGCCGGACCTAAATATTTGTCATGGTTTCACCAATAACTTGGACAACTAGCAGAACAGCAGGCACAAAGTATACACTCATAAATACCATTTAATTCTGATCTATCCTTTTCAGACTGTAAATATTCTGTTTTTGAAGATGCGTAATTTATAAGTCACGGTTTTATATATTTATATTGTGCGTAAAAGTTAGATAAATCAGGAACTAGATCTTTTATAATGTACATATGGGGTAGGGGATAAATTGTAATTGTGTTAGTATTTGTATTTAATGGTTGCAAACAAGCTAATGTATTAGTTCCATTTATATTCATTGAGCAACTACCACAAATACCTTCTCTACACGAGCGCCTAAAAGCTATACTCGAATCTTGTTCGTCCTTTATTTTTATAAGCGCGTCTAACACCATAGGTCCACAACTTTTAGTGTGAATAGGATGTGTACTAAAATGGGCAATGGTTTGGTTTGACGGAGTTCACCGATATATACGAAGAAATTTTAAGTCTAAATCATTATTGGATACTAGTTGAAAAGAAATTTTTTTGAATAGTTTCATGCTTATTTTTGTTTTGATTACTGTAGTTATTTAAGAACGGGCTAACCCGTTCTTAAATATAGAATAAAGTATAATGAACATTTCGTATTTATTTACTTACTTTTACAAGTATTAAATGATAAACCGATCTATCTAGTAATCTTCTAGAATGTTCTGGAAAAAGGAAAGGTTATTTTTGCGCTTTTAAGCTGTCAGCGCTTATATAATGTTAACGTGGCTACTCGGCTATGCAAGAAACAATACAACCGATACACTATTGGTTAATATATCTCAATCCTCTCGTACTAAAGATAAACCTTCTTTTTTTCTTTCCCACAACAGATAGGGACCGAACTGTCTCACGACGTTCTGAACCCAGCTCACGTATCTTATTATTTGGCGAACAACCATACCCTTGGAACCTATTGCAGCTCCAGGAAAAGATGAGGTTATGGTCAGAGTACTTTTTACAAAGTTCCCTGCCACTCCAGAACCGTACATGAAAGTCACCCTTCATACGGCTCCTCGAGTCTTATTATTAACAACTAATTGTTTATTAAATAAAATGTTTACATGACACAAATTGAGTTCGTTTCTCTTTTTTGGAATGGTGCGTGTCATGACAATGACTATGCAGAAAACTTAGATTTGCTCAATGTGAGGTTTCTCCTTGTTTTCTTGATTTTTTTGTTTTTAAAAAGCGTTCTTAATACCTGACCGTATTTGTTATTTGAAGATAGTCTTTTAGATCAATAGATAACTCTACCATCATACGGCTGCTATCTTGATATACTTTAGTAGATACAATTATATTTGTTTGATCATGTCTATTCAATTTTATAATTTTGTCTTCTTCTGTCAATCCGAAAACCCAATTGGCCGAATCAGTTTGGATTCAATGCTTTAACCCACCAATTCCTGATTGATTCTTCTTTTGAGATCATTTCTTTAAAAGATAAAATGTATGCATGCTGCAAAAGCTGCAAGTTTTTGTCGCGTTGCATACTGCAAAATATCTAGTCCACCCAATAATAACAGGTGCCAGTTTACTAATTAAAACTTTTTGAGACAAACCACTTGACATTTTAAATATTATTTAAATGCTTATTAATTGATTTAGTGCTAGATTGATTTCTAAACATTCAACCAGTTAAGTTTCCGTGGTTATCTTTGGCGGATTTATGTATACCTACTTTATAGTTGACAAAATTAAAACTTAAGAAATCTATACCATTATTTTCTTTTTTGGGAAAATAAGCAGTATGTGTTATTTTAGTTTTCTCTTTGGATAGTTCCAATCCCATATAAGCTAAAAATACTTCTATTTTCTGTCTAACTTTTGATAACTTATTTTCTTCGTTGCATAATACTAAAAAATCATCTGCGTATCTAACAATGTATACTCCTCTTTTACTTATTGACTTTTCCATTCCATGTAAAGCAATCTTTGCCAACAAAGGTGATATAATACCTCCTTGTGGAGTTCTAGATTCTGGAATGATTTCGGTTATATTACCTTGAAAATTACTTAAAATATCCACTAATAATCAAGCAGAAATTTATTCTTTTTGTAAAGGAAAAGTTTACAGCTTTTCAAGCAACTTAGAATGATTAATATTATCAAAGCAGCCTTTAATATCAGCATCCAAAACGTATTTAGGTGTTCTTTGTAAACATTTGGCAATAGCCTTTCTCGCGTCATTAACGCTTCTACCAGGCCTAAACCCGTAGCTGTTAGGTTCAAAAGGCACTTAATGCTGTAGCTCGAGTGCAAATTTTACAAGGCATTGCTTAGCGCGATCTCTTATGGTAGGTATACCTAGATTTTTTACAGAACCATTCGGTTTTGGTATAGTTACCCTCAAAATCTTATCCGAATGTTGATCAATTTTTTTTTTTCTAAATCCATTCTTTCGTCTGGAGTTAATAAAAAAATGCCATCTACTCCGGCGGTCCGCTTCCCCAAATTGTCTTGAGTCGCTTTTCTCGCTGCTAAAAATTTCGCATTTTCATGCTCTGTGGATTGTTTTTGGATAAAAAACAGTTTTCATATCACTCATTTTACTTAGATTAAATATCTTTCTTTGAAATTTATATAGTCAAATTTATTTATCTTTTCACGTAATATTATTTCATTGCATGATTTTTTTTAGGTTTGTTATTGTACTTGTTTCAAAGTGATATTTATTTTAATCTGACTCGTCTACACGTCTGCATATCCATAAGCTTTCCTTATGGCATTAGCTTCTTATAGAATCCTGCTATAATTATGCATTAACATAACAACATATGCCCAGTTAAACTTAAAAGAAAATTATTCGGTTCACAATTATAGTTACTTCGTTCCAATACTATATACACTTATTTAGTAAGTCCCTCTATTCCCTCTAAAACTGGTACTCCGAACCAAATGTCGTAATTGATTCACACCTTATGTTTAGAATTCACGCTATTTCGTGTTAGCGGGGTAGTTTTACTTATAATTATCCCCCACTATCCTCGGTTTAGGGAATTTTATTCCGGATATATACATAAAATTATATACATATAATAATCGACATTATTGACTTCTCTTGGTAGATTTACTAAATAAATATTCTTTTTGTGTTTGTTGTTCTATAAGTGAACAATTCACAAATTCATGCCCTGCTTCTAATTTACATTTGTTATTAATGTATCTCATAGGGTTCACTGCTTGTAAAACAGCTCATTGATCAGCATTTGGAGACAATGCATAGGCCCACAAATTTTTACAAACTTGCTTCCTATCTATAGTATTAGTTTAATAAAAGTTACCCTTTATTAGCTATTTATGAGAAGTACATCTCTTCTCTTACTAGCAACGAATCGCACCCGACATCGAGGTATCAAACCATGGCATCGATAAGAACTCTCAACCATGATAAATCTGTTATCCCTAGAGTTTCTTTTTTCCGATAAGCGACAGTATTTCCATACATTACTGCCGGATCATTATGACCGACTTTCGTCCCGGCTTGAGCTGTGACTCTTACCGTCAAGCAAATTTTTACCATTACATGTTATATTAGCATAGATTGCTAACTAAAATTCACTTTTGCGCACCTCCGTTACAGTTTAGGAGGTCCTCGTCCCAAGTAAACTACCACTTTTACATATGTCCTTCTTAGTAAGCGATTTTTTGTACTCAGAGTAGTTTTTCAATGACGTACAAATGTACTTCTACTTTTACTGTACTATGTACAAAGTTATTGCGACGTAAAATTATAGTAAAGAATCATAGGGTCTTTCCGTCTTGTTGCGGGATGTCTGCATTTTCACAGACAATGTAATTTCGCTGAGGCTATACTAGAGACAGTGGGGTAGTCGTGACGCCATTCATGCAGGACGGAATTTACCCGCCAAGGAATTTCGCTACCTGAGGATCCTTATAGTTAAGACCGCCGTTTACTTGGGTTTATAATATATGCGCAAACTTATATTTTTCACTTTCAAGCACTGGGCAGGCGTCAAACCTTATACGTCTTCTTTTGAATTTGCAAAGTTTTAAGATTACGATAGGTAGATACTCACATATTTTCCCCCGTTTAGAACCGTACGTGAAGATTACCCTTCATACGGCTCATCCATTTTAACGTTAGAATTTTCTAACGCAGCTCTGTCGTGATGACGCGTTTTGTGAAGAAGAGTCATATTTTTCAATATATTTATACCTTCGCTCACTATATATATGATATGATTAATCTCTAATTTGTACAATACATCTCTATATTGACTATTTAAAGATTCTTTACATATAGGGCACATACCCTTTTGTCTTTTTACCAACTTTAATCGGATATTATTCGTTTGCTGGTTAAAACACATATTAAAATGCTTCTCGAACTCACCTAAATAGGGATTAGGGTCAAGTTTTAGCGTAGTAGTTCTTTTAATAAAAGTATCTGGTATTTGGAACAAATTAATTTTCTTAAATCTTTAAAATTCAGTGCTGGTAGGCATTAATCAATCTCTATTATCCACTTTGTGGTAAAATTTGTATTTAAGCGCTTTAGCGTTAAACTTTGGATGCTTAATTTTTATCTTGCGGTGAATGGAATCAAAAACGTATTTACTTATTCCGGTATAAGCTAACTTTGCAGTACTAAATGAATTTTCAAAGAAGGTATTACACCACCCTGTGGAACACTTTCTTTAGTGTCTTAATAACTGCCTTCAATCATAACACCAGCTTTTAATCTTTTTAACAATATCTTTTTATTCATAGGAATATTTTCCAATACTCATTCGTGACATATATTATCGGAGAAACCCTTGATATCTCCTTCGAAAATTCATCTAGAGCTGCCTATCTATCTACTTAAAAAAATCAAATATATTGACAAGCATCTAGAGCACTTCGATAAGGTCTATAGGCAAAACTACATCTATCAGACATAATTTCACTTATAGGTTCAAGAGCCATAGCAAACAAGATTTGCACAGTTCTATCTCTTATGGTGGGAATTTCCGAAGGCTTTTTCTTTTTGCTATTCTTCTTTTGTATGAATACTTTATATACCGCACTAAATTCATAATTTTCGAGATCTTAAATTTGAATTAGTATTTTATTAATACTAACTTTTTTTCCTTTAGAACCTTTTGACAACAATTTTGTCCATTCCGCTAGTCTCACTACTTTACGTTTGTGAATCTGCTTTATTGCTTTTATTTTAACTTCTTCTAAATTCACCAATTCATTTTATAATTTACTTCATAAACGCTTGTTTTTATCCAAATGAGCTATTGCTATTCTCCTTTGTCACTTATAAATCTTCCTCATTATATTAGTTTTTTATTTTACCACAGTTTTTGTCTAAAGATAAACTGGCTGGTTTTACATATAATGCAAACAAAATAAAAGTTTTCTTAAAGGATAATACTTTTAAAACAGAACATACATAAGTCGGCAATCTTTCGATTTGTGATATGATCACTATTTCACTTATTACTAGCAAACATTCGCTTTTTATGAGATCTTTTACCTACTGAACGCTTGGATTGATCGCTCTTTCCTGAGATATTTCTATCAATTCATTAGGCTTACCCTTTTCCTTACACATAACATTAATCTAAACAGGTAACATTCTCTATACCGACAGTATTGTGTCTAATCTATAAAATAACAAAAAGATATTTTATACTACTGCTTATTCCTATAGCTGTATAAACAACTCATGATGATCTTCGGAATTCTGTTTTCTCGATACCTTATAACAAATGTTCACTTACGTTTTACCCATTTAGATAAGTCTGGCTTTTCTTAGTTACATCAAATAAGAAACTACGTTGTCAGCAAGGCTTCATACCTCCAAATCACTCTGGACGCATGCTTACTTAGACTTATATTGATTAGATAATATAGCACTCAGTGCATTTATGTGTACGGCTTTAAAGGTCGCACTTTTTGTTAAACAGTCGCTACCCCTAATTTTTGAAACCTTAAAAGGTACTCCTTTTTGCGAACGTACGGAGTAAATTTGCCGAGTTCCTTAAGTATAGTTATCTCATTCGTCTTTATTTTCTCAATAAGTTCACCTGTGTCGGTTTTAGGTACGGTCAAACTTCATATAAGTTTTCCTGAAAAATTACTTTTTTTAGCCTCCAGTTTAGTGGGTATAACTATTAAAAGATATTTTTGTCCACAAATACACAAGTATTTTGCAAACATGTGGTAATTTTTCCTATCGAATACAGTTTTCACTTTTTTCTTAAGGGCCGACTAACTCCAGTTACTTAAAATTGACTGGAAACCCTTGAACAATAGACGACCATGATTTGTTTTCAACATGGTTAACGCTACTCATGTCAGCATTAGCACTCCTGATTTTAAATATGCAATTTGACATTAACATAAAAGACTACAGGACGTTCCGCTACCATTAAGCTTGGTTTAGCTTAATTCGAAGCTTCGATATATAAATTTAAGTCTCCTTACATTTTAAATAGGTAGGACAAATAAAAATAACGAGCTAAAACGCTTTCTCCAATAGGTGGCTGCTTCTAAGCCTACTCTGTTTATTCGAATTGTTCCCCATTTTTTCACTAATTTATAATTTTGAGATCTTAGCTATCGATTAGGGTTGTTTCCCTTTTGACGTAGGACCTTATCGCCCAACGACTGTCTGCTGCTTTAAATAAAAATATAGTTTGGAGTTTAATAAAATTTAGCAAAATCTAGATTTAATAAGTAGCTCTACCCACATTTTTAAAAAGCAACGTACTACTTTGATAGTTTTCGCGGAAAACCAGCTATCACCAAGTTTGATTGGACTTTCACCCCTAATCTTAAGTCATCCCCGTATTTTTCAACAGACGTGGGTTCAGTCCTCCAGTACTTTTTAAAGCACCTTCAACTTGCTTAAGAATAGATCACTTGGCTTCGGGTCTAATACGTGTAACTTTAAGCGCCTTAATATTTTTAAGCTTGCTACACATATTAACTTACTGACTCATTATGCAAAAGGCACTTTGTTGCTGTATTTGTCAGCTTCAAATAAATATAAATTAACAGATTCAAATCTTTCCCTCACGGTACTCGTTCACTATCGATTAGAAAAGGTTTTAGCTTAGAAGATGGGACTCCTATTTTCATACAAAAGTAATCGTACTACTTTGTGTTACTGTTAGTGTCGTAAAGGACTTTATAACCTACTTTGGATTTAGACACTTCGCTAAATTCGCTTTCACTCACCGTTACTTACAAATTCTCGTTTGATTTTTTTGTTATGTTACTAAGATGATTCAATTCACATAATTATATAAATGCATATTAAATGCGAGTTTTCTAAAGAGACTCATAGTTCATAAGCAGGTGCCTTACTATGATGTTTCGTCGCGCGACGTCTTTATCTTTTCTATCAAGATTTCCTCTGATAACTTTTTAAATCTTTTATATTCAAGAAC